GTTATTTCGGTTTTCTACTAGCTGCTTCAACTATAACCCCAGCTCTATTTATTGGTTTGAACAAGATACGACTTATTTGAAATGAATTGAATGAACAATTCATAAAAAAAAAATGAATATTTCTCTGAGATTCCAAGTATTCTATGGTTTCTTACTGCGTCAATTGCCAATTCTTGGTTATTGAGATTCACGGATAATTCAGATTAATATTTAGGGATAGATCTTACCTTTCTTTTTTTATCCTCTCAAATCGAAATGATTGAAGTTTTTCTATTTGGAATCGTCTTAGGTCTAATTCCTATTACTTTGGCAGGATTATTCGTAACTGCATATTTACAATACAGACGCGGTGATCAGTTGGACCTTTGATTGAGTAACATTTCTTTTTTTGATTGACCTCCTCCTTGCAGGAGGTCAAATTCAAGTTGCAATTCAACTTTGTTTTGTTATTGTTAAGTTATTTTATTGTGATTCAACATAACCTAAACAGAATCACGCTCTGTAGGATTTGAACCTACGACATCGGGTTTTGGAGACCCGCGTTCTACCGAACTGAACTAAGAGCGCTTTCTTATGACAGGAAATACTGCTGTAAAGAAAAGGATTTTTTTTTACCCAATATTTTTTTTCTCATACTTTTTTCATACAAATTGTATGAAAAAAGTATGAGAAAAAAAAAGAAAGATTATGTCCAATTTTAATTGACATAAATTAATCCCTCGTTACTGCCCATAGGAGTAGTAATAGGTAGGGATGACAGGATTTGAACCCGTGACATTTTGTACCCAAAACAAACGCGCTACCAAGCTGCGCTACATCCCTTTTAAAAATTGTTGTACAGTGTCATTGTACAAAATCCCTGTCTTGTTTTCCACATCGTTATTTTCTCCTCCATCTATATAGAATTTTCTTGCCATTTCTTCTTTTTGGTTTCATATAATAAAAGAATTATATACATCTGAACCCTAACGTAAAAAAAAAAAAAAAATATTTATTGGTAATGCTCAGATATCCATTTTAGTTAGGAATTCCATGTAAAAATAAATACAAATGATCTTGAACTACAGCATCTGACCATATATGTATTACAATACAGAAGGAGGATTTTCAATGCGAGATATAAAAACATATCTCTCTGTGGCGCCCGTGCTAACTACTCTATGGTTTGGGTCTTTAGCAGGTCTATTGATAGAAATTAATCGTTTATTCCCAGATGCCTTGTCATTCCCTTTTTTTTCATTCTAGTTATTGATATGCAATAAATGCAGAAAATTAGAGATACAATTCTACATGACGTGACTAAAAATTCGCGTCATTTTTTTTTTTCAGTTCTTTAAGGGCAGGAAGGAAAGAGAAAAAAAAAAAGTGTATTGACCCCCACCAAAAATTTGGTGGATCTAAGATAAAATTTGGGAGAAAAAAATGGGAATGTGGGTCGCAGGTTCCACGAAATCATAGTATAGAAAGAAGATATTTAAATGAAATACCGGGATTAGGATAAGAATAATTGATAGTTAGAAACTAATTGTATTACTTAATTATTACTCTATTAATTAATATTAATTACAACGAAATCTTTAGAAATTGAATTTCTAGTTAGTAACTTCTATTGATTTTTTTTGTTCTTTTCTTTTTTTTCGGTTCGGGTTGAAAATGGAAGAGTTAAGTTAAGTCGATCCAAAATCCAAAGGAGGTTCATGGCCAAGGGTAAAGATGTCAGAGTCAGAGTTATTTTGGAATGTACCAGTTGTGTCCGAAATGGTGTCAATAAAGAATCGCCGGGGATTTCTAGATATATTACTCAAAAGAATCGCCACAATACGCCCAGTCGCCTAGAATTAAGAAAATTTTGTCGCTATTGTCACAAACATACGATTCATGGGGAAATAAAGAAATAGATCGAAGGGAACATGCGTGATCTTTCCAAGTAAGAGGAAGAACTTAACATATATGCATATATATAATATAAAAATAAAAAACCCTATTACGGGCGGATCTGAAATGAATAAAGAAATAGAATTTTAGAGATAGGGAATAAACCATGGATAAATCCAAGCAACCTTTTCGTAAATCCAAGCGATCTTTTCGTAGGCGTTTGCCCCCAATTGGGCCGGGGGATAGGATCGATTATAGAAACATGAGTTTAATTAGTCGATTTATTAGTGAACAAGGAAAAATATTATCTAGACGAGTGAATAAATTGACCTTGAAACAACAACGATTAATTACTATTGCTATAAAACAAGCTCGTATTTTATCTTTGTTACCTTTTCTTAATAATGAGAAACAATTTGAGAGAGCCGAGTCGATCCCTAGAACTACTGGCCCTAGAACCAGAAATAAATAGGCACACTCCTCATCCTCAATTGACTCAAAACTCCAATAGGAACTTAAGCTCAAATTGATGCTTTATTCAAAAAAGCCTAGAATCTAGATTTGATTGTTGTGTTAGAAGAAACAAAATGGGGGAAGAAGAAATCTTTTTTTTATTGAAACGTGTCCGTCCATTCCTACTACTTATCTTAATTCTTAATTTTTTTTTATTCTACCTTCCCGGAGTTTCATTCTCCGGGGAATTCTGTTTCAATCATTTCCTGTATATTACTTTATAATTTCCTTGATAATCTTATTGGAAATCATGTAAAGACAATTCTTATTTGATATAGCTATTTGTGCAAGTATTTTACGATTAAGAAGCAATTGCTTTTTGTACAGATTGTGTATGAATCGACTATAACTATAGAATACCCTATTCTCACGAGTTACTGCATTTATACGAGCGATCCACAAACGACGAAAATCCCTCTTTTTCCTACCTCTATCCCGATGAGAGGAAACTAAGGCTCTCATTTTCTGTTGAGTAGTCGTTCGAGTAAGTCTTGAATGAGCACCTCTAAAGGTTGATGCAAATAAACGAATTTTTGTTCGACGTCTCCGAGCTGTATATCCTCGTCTAACTCTGGTCATTGAATCAAATTAAACTTTAATGAATAACTAATTGATTTCTTGTCTTTCAGTTATTCTTTCTCCCCTCCCCCCCTGGTCGATTAATAACAAAACGGATTATTCCGATATATAAAATATAAATTCCAATGGCTTTTGCTACTATGACCTTCCCAACCACGATTTTTTATTCCCTCCAGGCATCATTTCACTTGGAAATAAGAAATTCTATCGATACTAAATAAAAAAAATAGTGGGTTCCATCGTTTCTACGGTTACTTCTTAAACGGCGAGGTCCTCTCTATACACCGGAGCCCCTTTCTCATTTAATCAAATGTTATTGTGAACTTGTATAGTTCACACTTTTTGGCTCTACCCATCAATTATACAATAATTGGTCTTTTCACAATAAGAGCTATCCATACAGTGACGGCATTTAATTATGAAAGTTGGCTAGGTAGCTGACCCTGTTAGTCCGTTCTTTCAAGAATAGGAGTATAAGCTTTTTATTTCTTATAATATAATTTAATATAATTTTCCCCGCTTAATGGATAACCATTTGCTACCAATGGGGAATTGCTTCTCATTTCAAATCGAGGTGATTGGATTTGCACCAATGGAAACCAAAAATTCCATACACAGATAGGTATATGATAGATCTTCGTTTTTAGATAGTAAATGGCGTTCTTCCATTCTACCTATCCTATTCATGGGTACTGGTCATTGATACTGGAAAAATTGTCTCATTTGTTCGAGCTCATGATCTGAACGAGTCGCACATACACCCTAGTACATGTTCCTCGGCGCTGAGGACATCCTCGAAGAGCGGGAGATTTCGTGAAATTTCTTATTGGCTTTCTTGCGTTTCTAATAAGTTGTTTAATAGTTGGCATGTCGTATATATATATAGAATTCGAATTATAGAATGGGTTGGTTTAGATCGATCTTAACCTGATGATTGATGATCATGAATTTTTTTTTTCTATTCAATATAAAATCACGTAAAATGAAAATTTTGGTTTGAAATGGAATTGTAGATTTACACGAAATCCCCAGTATTTTCATTTTCGACCGCTACAAGATCAACAATGCCATGAGCTTGGGCTTCTGTTGCTGACATAAAAACATCCCTTTCCATGTCTTCGGATACAATCCATAAAGGGTTGCCTGTTCTTTGTACATAAACCTTTGTGAGTGTTTCGCGAAGTTTCAGTAGTTCTTCCGCTTCTAGGATAAATTCCCCTGCTTGTGCCTCATAAAAAGAACTAGCAGGTTGGTGAATCATAACCCTGATGATATTGATATAACATCATGAACGGTTCTTCTATCTCGTACGATTGGGTTAAAGTAAGGGATAAAAAAATAACAAGAAGAAAAAAAATAGAATTGAACAACCGTACAGGCATCTTTTTTTTTTGTGCATTGCATACGGCTTCGCAATGGAATTTATTTTTCCCCTCCTTCCCTCGAGGAAAGAAATAGAATCCATCCGATCCAGATCGTTGAATGATCCATTTACCACCCTTCTTTTCGTCGAATTAAAAAAAATACTATGATGGTTCTGTTGCTTTATATATTTATTTTATCTTATCTGTTCTGTGATTGAGCAATCCCAAAGTTTCTTTTTTATTTCTGATACGATCAAATAAAGAAAAATGATCTTTTTTTTTTTCATTTTCGTACTCTTTCTTTCATAACATAAATATAAGAAAGAGACTTCTGGTTTGTAAGAAAAATGGTTTGTGACGCTGAAATGTACTCCCGACACATATGAATAAGATCAAATCGGAAATAACCCTTGTTTCATACTACTATCTCGATACAAAATCTCATGTTATGAAAAAACAATAATAGTTTGTTCGTATCGAACTCGAAGTGCCATGCTATTATTACTTATTATTCATATTCAATATGGCGAAGGCATAGTCTTCTTTTTTTTTTTCAAATAAAAAACTCATTGGCGCCAAGCGTGAGGGAATGCTAGACGTTTGGTAATTTCTCCTCCGACCAGAATGAAAGATCCCATTGAAGCGGCTAATCCCATGCATATTGTATGCACATCGGGTGGCACAAATTGCATAGTATCATAAATGGCTATTCCTGGTATTACCCATCCGCCGGGAGAGTTTATAAACAAATAAAGATCTCTAGTCTCATCCTCTATACTGAGATATACCATGAGACCAACAAGTTGATTCGAGATCTCGCTATCAACCTCTTGGCCTAAAAAAAGTAATCTTTCTCGATGAAGTCGGTTGATTAGGACAAAATTGTATCCCTTAGGAACCGTACACGCACCTTTGAATGCATACGGTTCAAAAAAAAAATTGCGAAAAAAAAAAGAATCAATGTGTCGATTCTAGTCCTATTTCTTTTTTTTTTTTTTTATAACAGGTAAAAAAAAAGAGGCTCCCTTCCCGAAAAAAAAAAGAATTTACTGAACTTTTTGAACTAACCTCTCATTGATGTACTGTTTCATCGAGATTCAAATCACGATGTCATTTTCTTGTTCCTGAATGGGTCCTTTCAACTCTTTCTTTTAGGTTCATGTTCTACTCCGGGTAAAGATCTGTCCGAATTCTATTTGCACATATAGGGCAAATGATCTCAGTACCACTTCTTTTTTTTTATTCCTTTCATGCCTACCTTCCCCCAAACTATTCGATCTATTCCATTGATTGGTAGTTTGAGATTACTCCTTAATTATCCTCTTAATTATCCTATAGTATAGATAGTATAGTAAGTATAAGAATCATTTATGATACAAGTGGTAATCGTACATATATTACCAATTTGGTATTTTCTGAACGGAGCCTGGATACTTTATTTTATCAGTCCAAGTCAACCATAAATTATTCTAATTGATAATATTGATGGTCCCCAATATAAATTGATCTAATTGCACTTCACGCTCCGAATTCTTGATGGTTCAATCAATATTTCTTGGGTGAAACAGAGGATATCTCGATCGGGCGAGAGAACGGGTAAATCCCATATGACCCAATATGTCTGACAAGTCGCGCTATACGTCAACCCAAACTGCATCTTCCTCTCCAGGACTCCGAAAAGGTACTTTTGGAACACCAATGGGCATTAAATTAAAGAAAAAATTAAGTACTATACTTCACTTTAATATGGAAACATAAAAATTATTGTCTTCATCATCTTTTTTTCTGTTTATTATATTTTATACATAAATTGGAAGGTTCATAGAGGACGACAAGGTTAATAAAGAAAAATTTTACCGAACGGGTCGATTGTTCGAATGATAAACAAATATCTATGCATTTGTTCCCCCCGAATGGGACTAATTCTTCCATTGCGTATTGGTACTTATCGGATATAGAATAGATCTGCTTCTCTTTGTTCTTACGAACAGAATTGTTCCGTTATTTGCAATGGAACGGAAAATATTAACTCCCATACAGAATTATACAGAATCCACTGAAAAGGTTAGGTACATAGTTATATAGTTTTTTCAAATGCGATAAAGTTACATAGTGTCTATTTTTCTTTGATAAAGGGGTATTTCCATGGGTTTGCCTTGGTATCGTGTTCATACTGTTGTATTGAATGATCCCGGTCGATTGCTTGCTGTCCATATAATGCATACAGCTCTAGTTTCTGGTTGGGCTGGTTCGATGGCTCTATACGAATTAGCGGTTTTTGATCCCTCTGACCCCGTTCTTGATCCAATGTGGAGACAAGGTATGTTCGTTATACCCTTCATGACTCGTTTAGGAATAACCAATTCATGGGGTGGGTGGAGTATTTCAGGAGGAACTGTAACAAATCCAGGTATTTGGAGTTATGAAGGTGTGGCAGGGGCACATATTGTGTTTTCCGGCTTGTGCTTCTTGGCAGCTATCTGGCATTGGGTATATTGGGACCTAGAAATATTCTGTGATGAACGTACAGGAAAACCATCTTTGGATTTGCCCAAGATCTTTGGAATTCATTTATTTCTCTCAGGGTTGGCTTGCTTTGGCTTTGGCGCATTTCATGTAACAGGTTTGTATGGTCCTGGAATATGGGTGTCCGACCCTTATGGACTAACTGGAAAAGTACAATCTGTAAATCCGGCGTGGGGGGCGGAAGGTTTTGATCCTTTTGTTCCAGGGGGAATAGCCTCTCATCATATTGCAGCGGGTACGTTGGGCATATTAGCGGGCCTATTCCATCTTAGTGTCCGTCCGCCTCAACGTCTATACAAAGGATTACGTATGGGCAATATTGAAACTGTACTTTCCAGTAGTATCGCTGCTGTTTTTTTTGCAGCTTTCGTTGTTGCTGGAACTATGTGGTATGGTTCAGCAACTACCCCAATCGAATTATTTGGTCCGACTCGTTATCAGTGGGATCAGGGATACTTCCAGCAAGAAATATATCGAAGAGTTAGCGCCGGACTGGCCGAAAATCTGAGTTTATCGGAAGCTTGGTCTAAAATTCCCGAAAAATTAGCTTTTTATGATTACATTGGTAATAATCCAGCAAAAGGAGGATTATTCAGAGCGGGTTCAATGGACAACGGGGATGGAATAGCTGTTGGATGGTTAGGGCACCCCATCTTTAGAGATAAAGAAGGGCGCGAGCTTTTTGTACGTCGTATGCCTACTTTTTTTGAAACATTTCCTGTGGTTTTAGTAGATGGAGACGGAATTGTGAGAGCCGATGTTCCTTTTAGAAGGGCAGAATCAAAGTATAGTGTAGAACAAGTAGGTGTAACTGTTGAGTTCTATGGTGGCGAACTCAACGGAGTTAGTTATAGTGATCCTGCTACTGTGAAAAAATATGCTAGACGTGCCCAATTAGGTGAAATTTTTGAATTAGACCGGGCTACTTTGAAATCCGATGGTGTTTTTCGTAGCAGTCCAAGGGGTTGGTTCACTTTTGGACATGCTTCGTTTGCTTTGCTTTTCTTTTTCGGACACATTTGGCATGGCGCTAGAACCTTGTTCAGAGATGTTTTTGCTGGTATTGATCCAGATTTAGACGTTCAAGTGGAATTTGGAGCATTCCAAAAAATTGGAGATCCAACTACAAAGAGACAGGTAGTCTGATACAACATTGCTTTGGTATCTTTGTCTTCATTTTTTTTTTTGATTTGACATAGTGTACTGGAGTAGTCTTGACTTGAATCACCATCTTTTCTTTGATTCTTTCCCTTTCTTTATATGGTAAATGATCCCAAATGAATAGGTGTGGAAGCTATAATTGTAAACCACGATTGAATCTATGGAAGCATTGGTTTATACATTCCTGTTAGTCTCGACTTTAGGGATAATTTTTTTCGCTATCTTTTTTCGAGACCCGCCTAAAGTTCCGACTAAAAAAATGAAATGATTTTTGATTATCTCAATCTCAATTGAAGTAATGAGCCTCCCATATTGGGAGGCTCATTATTTCAACTAGTCCCCGTGTTCTTCGAATGGATCTCTTAATTGTTGAGAGGGTTGCCCAAAAGCGGTATATAAGGCGTACCCAGTAAAGCTTACAAGTAAACCGGATATGGAGATGGCGGCTAGAGTTGCTGTTTCCATTTTTAGATAATTTGAAGACCACAATGGATCCGCGATAAGATAGTTTATTTACAACTACAACAGAATGGTATACAAAGTCAACAGATCTTAACCAATGATTAAATAGGATTTATGGCTACACAAAGCGTTGAGGGTAATTCTAGATCTGGTCCAAGACGAACTGCTGTAGGGAGTTTATTGAAACCATTGAATTCGGAATATGGTAAAGTAGCTCCGGGCTGGGGGACTACACCACTTATGGGGGTCGCAATGGCTCTATTTGCGATATTCCTATCTATTATTTTGGAAATTTATAATTCTTCCGTTTTACTGGATGGAATTTCAATGAGTTAAGTTTATTAAGAACTAATAAATCCAGGGTTTTTCATCATCAAAAAAAAAAAATGACTTAAGACTTGGATTTCTAGACCATTCTGGTAGTTCGACCGTGGAATTTATTAGTTTCGGTATTTCCGGAATATGAGTGTGTGACTTGTTATAATTGATCCTATTGTATAATACAGAAAATCGGTCTGTCATCTCTATTAAGATGATTCTACCTCGTCGGATATTTATGCTAGTATCTGAAGCACGGAATATATAGAATATATCAAGATCAGAAACATTCGAACTATGATTCATACCCACTACTCAGACCTCGCGACCGGATTCAAAATGCAAAATAGGTATTTCCGAAATCAAACGTTTTTTCTTTCAGACTTATTTTGGACAACTCTTTCTCTAGATTTTGTTCTAGATTTTGTTGAGTCATTACATCCACTCATTGAATAAGTGATGATCAAATGGTTCTTACTCAAGGAACCTTTGAGTTTAGCTTTTTTAAATCATCGTGGTTCTAGTATGAATCTGAGGTTTCAATTGATTCATAGGGTCTCAACAAGAGAATTCCTATTAATAGTAAAACAAGAGTCAATCTGCATTACGCACAAAAAAAACAACAAATCAAATAACAAACAAATAAAAAAAAATAGGGAAGAGAGGATTCAAGAGGCCTGTAACGATCAACATAAAGAAAGACGGATGAGCCAACTTGATATTTTTTGGCATTATCATCACAAATAAGAAATTATGGATTTTTGTTATTTCGTATATTCGGGGCAAATCGAATCAAGCGGCTAAGAAGTTTTGAACTTTCTATTATATATCCGTTGTAATCGGTATTTGTGTGTTTCTGCTTGAGCCGTACGAGATGAAATTCTCATATACGGTTCTCGGAGGGGGAGTCCCTTTGGTTACCTATCTCAATAAAGTATATGATTGGTTCGAGGAACGTCTCGAGATTCAGGCGATTGCAGATGATATAACTAGTAAATATGTTCCTCCTCATGTCAACATATTTTATTGTCTAGGGGGGATCACGCTTACTTGCTTTTTAGTACAAGTAGCTACGGGTTTTGCTATGACTTTTTACTATCGTCCAACCGTTACAGAGGCTTTTTCCTCTGTTCAATACATAATGACTGAGGCCAACTTTGGTTGGTTAATCCGATCAGTTCATCGATGGTCAGCAAGTATGA